AAATAAACTATTGTAATAATATAATATTATAATTAGGTAAAAAACATCACTAGAGGCTTTTCTGTTTCCGGGGGGTTTACAGAAGTGACGGCCATGTAAGTAGTGTTGGGGGGTAGGGGGGTTTAACGCGCGAAAACGCAAGGGGGACACATTGGAATTTCATGGGGAAAATCTCACAATATATGCTCTTGATATAAGAATATGCAACTCTTCTTATAATGACTTTCCAACATGAATACTATTTCTATGAAGCAAGAAAATGTACAACCTTGTTTGTCATATCTGTATGCACTGTGAAATGTAAATGAAGGGAGAAAAAAAAAGAGAACCAAATGCACATTAGCGAGAATGCCCGGCTTGGTGGGTAACGAGTCGTATGTTTAACACCATTAACTTATGCCTGGAAAATTCATTGAGGGGGGGAATAATATCAATCAGTGAACCTGAAATAGGAACCAAATGCCGGGAATAGTTCACTAAGTGAAACCCCCACAAGAGTTGTCCCTGACCATCAATAAGAGTATGCATTAAGAAATCACTTTTGGTCGGTTCTTACTACATTAAGTATCTGAGTACGTTAGAATGTTGAGTCCTGGTATAACTTAACTGATGAGTTATTGTGTTAGGTGTTGGAAAGTGCCCAGCACTAAATTAAATTGAATGGTGTTTAAACCTTTTTTTGGTTTATATCCCTCTTAGTGATTATGGTGATATATGAATGTTTAAATTAATTTCAATGCCTAGTTTTCATATGAATGATCTTGCATCATAGATAAATGGTTAAATTCAGTTAATGGTGATAATACATATATGTACTAATAGTACATATATGTAAATGTGGGGGCGGCAGAAAGTAGTTTAATAAGAATCCTAGCTTTGGGAGTTAGGGGCAGAAGTTGAAGTCTTCTCTTTCTGAGCGTTAGGGGGGAGTTTAACCCTCGACATTCGGTTTACAAGACCGATGTTCTTCTCTGAACTACTAAAGCACTTTCATTCAAGGGTTTTGTTTTCAACCCATCCTGCGAGGGGGAGGAGGACTAGAAATAGGAAGAAGTATAGAAAGGATGCTACTTGTCCAATGGTAATAAAGGGGTGTTCTACAGGTATACCTCCAATTCATGTAAGCACGATTACATCTGCTACTAGGGTCCAAAATAAAAATTGGGTTAAAGGTCGGAAGGTGAGGCCTCGTTGCTTTGAGGTGTGTAGGAAAGGAACAGTTATTAAGATTAAGATAGACGAGAGGAGGGCTAAAACTCCTCCTAGTTTATTAGGGATCGATCGAAGAATGGCGTAAGCGAAAAGGAAGTATCACTCAGGCTTAATATGGGGGGGAGTAACCAGGGGGTTAGCGGGGATAAAGTTGTCTGGGTCTCCTAAAAGGTTGGGGGAAAATAATGCTAATGATACTAAGGCAACGAAGAGGGCAACAAATCCGAGGAGGTCTTTATAAGAAAAGTAAGGGTGGAAGGAGATTTTATCTGCGTCTGAATTTAAGCCTGTGGGGTTGTTTGATCCTGTTTCGTGTAAAAATAGAAAATGGACGATGGTCATTGCCGTGATAATAAATGGAAACAAGAAGTGGAAGGCAAAGAAACGGGTTAGAGTTGCATTATCGACTGAGAACCCCCCTCAAATCCATTGGACCAAAGTGTTACCTACATATGGCACAGCTGATAAGAGATTAGTAATTACGGTAGCACCTCAAAACGACATTTGCCCTCAGGGTAAAACGTAACCCACGAAAGCAGTTATTATTACAAGTAAAAGTAATACTACTCCAACATTTCAGGTCTCTTTGTAGAGATAGGAGCCGTAGTAAAGTCCTCGGCCAATATGTAAATAGATGCAAATGAAGAAGAAGGATGCTCCATTGGCATGAATACTTCGGATTAACCATCCGTAGTTTACGTCACGACAGATGTGGGTAACGGATGAGAAAGCTGTAGCGATATCAGATGTGTAGTGCATAGTTAAGAATAATCCTGTTAGAATCTGGGTTACTAAGCAGAGGCCTAAAAGGGACCCAAAATTTCATCATACTGAGATGTTTGAGGGGGCGGGTAAATCAATTAGTGCATCGTTTGCGATTTTAAGTAGTGGGTGAGTTTTTCGTAGGCGGGCCATTAAAGAGTTCTTGTAGTTGAACACAACGGTGGTTTTTCAAGTCATTAGTCTTGGTTAAAGTCCGAGCAAGAATTATGACTTATTTAATGTCTTTACTTCTGTTTGGGTTTGTGTTAGGTTTAATTGCTGTTGCATCTAACCCTTCTCCGTACTTTGCCGCCTTAGGATTAGTGGTGGTGGCGGGGCTGGGGTGCGGGCTGTTAATTGGGTATGGGGGGCCCTTCTTATCTTTAGTACTATTTCTGATTTACTTAGGGGGGATGTTAGTAGTGTTTGCATATTCAGCAGCCTTGGCTGCTGAACCTTTCCCTGAGAGCTGGTGTAACTGGTCGGTGGTGGGGTATGCAATAACCTACTTGATTTTGGTAGTGTCAATCTCTTCTTACTTTTGGGGTGATTGATATGAGGCTTCTTGAGTGCCGGCTGATGAACTAAAGGTATTTTCGGTGTTTCGGGGGGATGCTGGGGGGGTTGCGCTAATTTATTCTTCAGGCGGGGAAATATTACTATTAAGTGCTTGGGTCCTTCTTCTTACACTTTTTGTTGTATTAGAGTTAACTCGGGGGACTAGTCGAGGGGCACTTCGGGCGGTTAGGGGTGACTAAGAATGACCACAAGGGTTAAGGTAAGGAAAAATAGGGTAAGATAGGTCTTGATTAAGCCTCGTTGGGCGTTGCTGGTTGTAGTAATAAGGGGCAGTTGGGCTGAAGTAATAGTTTTCGGCCCAAGTTTTTCTAACCAGGCCTGATCAATTGTTTGGTTGGCCATAGTTTGACCCAAGATAAGGCTTATTTTTGGGGCTAGGCGGTGAACTACCGTTGGAAAAAACCCTAACATATTGGAGAAATGGTGGGGGTTTAGGGAAGGTGTAGGGTTATATTGTTTGCTTGTTAGGGTGGCTAGTTCTAATGCTAGGAGAAGCCCCAGCATTGTCACGACTAGAGCGGCAACCTTTAAGGGGGGGGATATAGTTATAATGGGGACTTTTAGTGGGGGGGTATTAAGGGAAATGAAGAGGCCCGCAATAATGCTTCCTCATGCCAGACGTTTAATAGGACTAATGACTGCAGGGTTATTCTCATTAATAGGGGTTAGTGTTGGGAATCGTGGGGACCCTATGGATACAAAAAACACGACTCGCAGGCTATAAATAGCAGTAAAAGAAGTGGCTAATAAGGTGAGGATGAGGGCTCAGGCGTTTAGGTGTGATGTGTTTAATGCCTCAATAATAGCATCTTTTGAGAAAAATCCTGCCAAAAAAGGCACCCCTGTAAGGGCTAGGCTTCCAATTGTTAGGCAGGAGGAAGTGGTAGGGGCTAAGTGGTGGAGTCCCCCTATTTTACGGATATCTTGCTCGTTATTTAGGCTATGAATAATAGAGCCGGAGCATAAAAATAGTATTGCTTTGAAGAAGGCATGGGTACAAATGTGTAAGAATGCTAGTTGGGGTTGGTTTAGTCCGACTGCAACCATTATTAGGCCAAGTTGACTAGATGTAGAGAACGCGATAATTTTTTTAATGTCGTTTTGAGTTAAAGCACATGTAGCAGTAAAGAGGGTTGTTAGGGCTCCAAGACAAAGGCAGGTGGTTAGGGCAAGTTTATTACTTTCTATAAGGGGGTTAAGACGGATTAGGAGAAAAATACCGGCCACAACCATAGTGCTTGAGTGCAGTAGGGCAGAGACCGGTGTAGGACCCTCTATTGCAGAGGGTAATCAAGGGTGAAGTCCAAATTGAGCTGACTTGCCGGCAGCGGCAAGAATTAGGCCTAGGAGGGGGAGGGTAAGATCAAGGTCCTTAGAAATATAAAACATTTGTTGTATTTCCCATGAGTTCAAGTTTATTGCTATTCATGCCATGGCTAAGATTAGGCCAATATCCCCGACTCGGTTATACACTACTGCTTGAAGTGCTGCAGTATTAGCGTCTGCTCGTCCGTATCATCAGCCAATAAGAAGAAAGGATATAATTCCTACTCCTTCTCAGCCAATAAAAAGTTGAAATATATTGTTGGCTGATACTAGGAGAAGTATTGCTATTAAAAATACTAGTAAGTATTTAAAGAACTGGTTAACATTTGGGTCTGAGTGCATATACCAGGATGCGAACTCAAGGATGGATCATGTTACATAAAGGGCAATAGGGATAAAAATAACTGAATAATAATCAAATTTAAAGCTAATGTTAATATCAAAAGTGTTAGTATTAATTCAATTCCAGTTGGTAGTAACAGTTTCCACCCCCTCGTTTATAAATAAGGTAAGGGGGATAAGGCTAACAAAGAAGGCTATTTTTACTGCATTTTTAGCTTTTAAGGTCGTCCATTTACTATTTAAGGGTTCGGGGCTTAAGGTTGTGATGAGGGGATGAATAAGCAGTGCAAATATAATTATTAGGCTTGAGGTTATTAGGAGGGTGGAGGGGTGCATAGCTTCTACTTGGACTTGCACCAAGAGTTACTGGTTCCTAAGACCAGTGGATGAGCTGTTATCCTTTAGGAGCATCGAGGGAGCCTCGGGATTTAACCGGGGTTATGAGAATTAGCAGTTCTTATACTTTCATTTCTCTCTCGGTGGATAAGGGGGGTTTAACCCTTATTTTCAGAATCACAATCTGACGTTTGATTTAAACTATATCTACAAGCAGCTCAACCTCAAATTAATTCGGGTTTTATAATAAGGAGAAGTAAGGGGATAAGGTGTAGGGCCATGAGAAGATGTTCTCGAGAGTGGGTGGGGTATAAAGCAATCGTGTGGGTAGGGAGGGGACCCCGCTGGGTTATTAGGAACATATATAGCGAGTAACCAGCGGTAATTATTGTTCCCGAGCCTGTGATTAGAAGGGATCATTCTGATCAGTTAAATAAGGAGGAAATAATTATTAGTTCACCCATGAGGTTAGGAAGAGGGGGGAGTGCTAGGTTAGCTAAGCTGGCAATGAACCATCATGTAGTTATTAGTGGAAAAACTATTTGTAAGCCTCGGGTTAAAAGCATCGTCCGGCTGTGGGTTCGTTCGTAGTTTGTATTGGCTAAACAGAATAATGCGGAGGATGCAAGTCCGTGGGCAATTATTAGTGTTATAGCCCCCTGCGAAGCCTCACGAGGTTTGAATCAAGATTCCTCTACCACAGGCCCATATGGCTCACAGAGGAGTAGCATTAGGGATTTTAGGTCCGTTTGGCGAAGGCAGATTGAGCCCGTTATGATAATGCCTCAAAGAGCAAAAATAATGAATGGGTAGCATAGTTCTATGGTTAAGGGCTCTAGTATGATTATTATTCGTATTATCCCGTAACCTCCAAGCTTAAGAAGTACAGCTGCGAGGACTATTGACCCTGCAATAGGGGCTTCAACATGCGCTTTGGGTAATCATAGGTGAACACCATACAGGGGTATTTTAACTAAAAAGGCTAGTAAACAGCCCACTCATCAGATTTTGTTAGTGTAGGATGAAAATTGTAAGGGTTTAGAATATTGCAGGGTTAGTATAGACAAGGTCCCTGCATCGTTTTGAAGGAGGAGGAGGGCAACAAGAAGGGGGAGGGACCCAGCTAAGGTGTAGAATAAAAAATAGGTACCAGCGTTAAGTCGTTCAGCTTGGTTTCCTCATCGGGTAATAATTATAAGGGTAGGAATTAAGGTGGCTTCAAATATAATGTAAAACATAATTAATTCTGTGGCTGAGAAAGCCATAATTAAAAATACCTGAAGTAATGCTAATAGTGAAATATATATCCGTTGGCGGTTTAATGGTTCCACAAATATATGGTTCTGGCTGGCAAGAATTATAAGTGGTAAGAGCCAACAGGTAAGGATTAGAAGGGGGGTCGAGAGTGGGTCGGTTGCTATAAATATATTCAGCTGGGATCAGCCGGTCTCTGACAGACAGCCCAATCAATTAAGGCTAATTAATGCAATTACTAAGCTGTGTCCTAGGGCTGCAGCCCACAATCATTTGGCCGGGATCAGCCACACCATTATTGCTAGCATAAGTGTAGGGATTAAGACTTTTAACATTGCAGTAAGCTTAAGTTTTGGAGGCGGTCGGTTCCATGGGTTCGTGCGGTTGCCACCAGAAGTGCTAACCCTGCACTAGCCTCACATGCTGAAAATGCAAGTAGGAGTATAGGGGATGCTGAGTATCCTGTGGCGTCTAATTGAAGGGCTCATAATGAAAGGGCAATGAATAGTGATAATATTATTCCTTCAAGGCATAAAAGGGCAGAAAGAAGGTGGGTTCGATGGAATACCAAACCCGCCAATCCTAAGACGAAGGCTAAGGAGAAGGTGAATTGAGTAGGGGTCATTAAGTAGTTGTGGGTTTAAACCACAGACTTTTGAGCCGAAATCAAATATTTTTTTTAGACTAACTACTTATTCGGCTCATTCTAGGCCTCCTTGGGCTCATTCATAAATTAAGCCGAGGGTTAGTAATACTAAAACTGCTGTTGCTCAGGTAAATGTAAGGAGCGGGGAGATTAATTGGACTCCTCAGGGTAGGGGTAGTAAGAGGGCAATTTCTAGGTCAAAGAGTAAAAATAAAATAGCCACAAGGAAAAATCGTAAGGAAAATGGCAGGCGTGCCGTGCCAAGGGGATCAAACCCACATTCATAAGGGGAGAGCTTTTCGTAGTCTGAGCTAATCTGGGGAAGTCAAAAAGACACAATAGCCAGAATAGTGGAGAGGGCAATAGTCAAAATTATAATTGTAAGGACTAAATTCATTATCTTTCCTTGGATTTTAACCAAGCCCTGGTGAGTGGAAGTCACTTATACTAACTAATACTAGGAAGATTATGATCCTCATCAGTAGATGGAGATATAAAGGAATAATCATACAACATCTACAAAATGTCAGTATCAGGCGGCTGCTTCAAAACCAAAGTGGTGTTGGGATGTGAAGTGGTACTGAATTTGTCGAAGTAGACATACAGCGAGGAACATAGAGCCGATAATAACATGGAGTCCGTGGAAGCCTGTTGCTACGAAAAAGGTGGAGCCATATACTCCGTCGGCGATTGTGAAAGGGGCTTCATAATATTCTATGGCTTGGAGGCAGGTAAAATAAAACCCTAGGGCAATTGTTAGGGTGAGAGATTGAATTGCTTGTTTTCGTTGTCCTTCTATTAAGCTGTGGTGAGCTCATGTGACAGTTACACCGGAAGCCAGTAGAACAGCAGTATTAAGTAAAGGGACTTCAAATGGGTCTAAGGTAATAACTCCTGTTGGAGGTCAACATCCGCCCAGTTCAGGGGTGGGGGCTAAGCTGGAGTGATAAAAAGCTCAGAAAAAGCCTAAGAAGAAAAAAACTTCAGATGTAATAAAGAGCACCATCCCATATCGTAAGCCTTTTTGAACGGGGGGCGTGTGGTGTCCTTGAAATGTGCCTTCTCGAATAATATCCCGCCACCATTGGTATATAGTTAGAAAAAGAAGTGCTAGTCCGAGGGTTATAAGGATTGTAGATTGGAAGTGGAATCATACAGCAAGCCCTGATGTAATTAAAAGAGCGGCTACTGCTCCTGTAAGGGGTCAGGGGCTGGGATCAACTATGTGGTATGCGTGTGCTTGGTGGGCCATTAGACATTTTCTTGTAAGTACAGGCTCAAGAGAAGTACAAATACGTATGCTTGAATTATTGCGACGGCAATCTCTAAAAGGGTTAAAAGGAAAAGAAGAATGGTCGTCAAAATTGCAACAGCGGGTATTAATGGTAAAAGAACAAAAGCAGCTGTGGCGATCAACTGAATAAGAAGATGGCCTGCTGTGAGGTTTGCCGTAAGTCGAACGCCTAGTGCGAGGGGGCGAATAAAAAGGCTAATTGTCTCGATAATAATAAGGACTGGAATTAATAAGGTTGGGGTCCCCTCTGGAAGAAGATGTGCTAGGGCATGAGTAGGTTGATTTCGTATACCAATAATAATTGTTGCTATTCAAAGGGGGACTGCAAGGCCTAAGTTAAGAGAAAGTTGTGTGGTGGGGGTAAAGGTATATGGAAGGAGCCCAAGTATGTTTAGCGTAATAAGAAAGACTATTAATGAGGTTAATAAAATTGCCCATTTGTGTCCCATTAGATTTAAGGGCAGGAGAAGTTGCTGAGTAAATCGATTGATAGAGTGTGCTTGAAGAGTTAACAGTCGGTTTCCTAATCAGCGGGTTGAAGGGGTTGGGAGCAGAATTCACGGGAGGCTTAGGGCTAGGGCTATTAAGGGAATGCCTAGATATACAGGGCTTGCAAATTGGTCGAATATACTTAGTGTCACGGTCAATTTCAAGGTTTTGTTATAGTTTCTTTTGTGCTTTGTGTTGAGGGTTCATTAGGGAAAGTGTGGGCAAGAATTTTAGGGGGAATAATCGTAAGAAATATAGCTCATGAAAAAATTAGAATAATAAACCAAGGGGCAGGGTTAAGCTGAGGCATGTCACTAAGGGTGGTTGGGGTCCACCAGTCTTTAGCTTAAAAGGCTAACGCTATACCCAGCTTAGCTTCTCAGTGAGGCGTCTTCAAGTATTAAGGAGGTCCAGTCCTCAAAGTATTTTATAGGGAGGGCCTCTACTACGATTGGTATAAAGCTATGATTTGCTCCGCAAATTTCAGAGCATTGGCCATAATAAACCCCTGGGCGTGAAGTAATGAAGGCCGTTTGATTTAATCGTCCTGGTACTGCATCCATTTTAACCCCTAAGGACGGGACTGTCCAGGAGTGAAGGACGTCTTCAGCTGTAATTAGGATACGGGCGGGCGATTCGACCGGAACTACTATTCGATTATCCGCTTCTAATAGGCGGAATTGGCCGGGGCTTAAATCGTTAGTGGGAATTATGTAAGAGTCAAATCCCAGGTCTTCATAGTCTGAGTATTCATAACTTCAGTATCACTGGTGTCCGATTGCTTTAATGGTAAGGTGAGGGTCGTTAATTTCATCTATAAGATACAGGATTCGTAATGATGGTAGTGCAATTAAAATAAGAATTACTGCTGGCAGAACTGTTCAGATAATTTCGATTTCTTGTGAGTCAAGAATGTATTTGTTAGTTAATTTAGTGGAGACCATCGCCATAATAATATATAGTACTAATGAGCTAATTAGGAAAACAATTATTAAGGTGTGGTCGTGGAAGTGAATAAATTCTTCTATAATAGGTGAAGCCGCGTCTTGGAATCCTAATTGTAAGGGATGTGCCATTCTAGTCTTTGCTTAAAACACGCAGGAATTCAACCTGCAATTTTGCTTTGACAAAGCAGTGTAATATTATTTTACTAGTGTCTTATAAAGAAAGTGGCAGAATGGTTATGCAACTGGCTTGAAACCAGTTAATGGGGGTTCAATTCCTTCTTTTCTCGTTAGGTTGTCTGTACTTGGACGAAGGCCGGTTCTTCAAACGTGTGGTAGGGGGGAGGGCATCCATGAAGTCACTCCACATTAGTGGAGGTTAATTCAACTGATAGTACTTCTCGTTTAGCAGCAAATGCTTCCCAAAGGATAAATAAAAATATAATTACTGCCACCAGAGAAATTAAAGAGCCAATAGAGGAGACAGTGTTTCACAGGGTATAGGCGTCTGGGTAATCTGAATACCGTCGGGGTATGCCCGCCAGGCCTAGAAAGTGTTGTGGGAAGAATGTTAGGTTTACCCCTACAAATATCGTTACGAATTGAGCTTTGGTTCAGGTGCTGTGGAGTGTGTATCCTGAAAATAGTGGAAATCAGTGTACGAAGGCGGCTATAATGGCAAATACGGCACCTATGGAGAGGACATAGTGGAAGTGTGCAACCACATAGTAGGTATCATGAAGAACAATATCTAATGAAGAGTTGGCCAGGACAATCCCTGTGAGTCCCCCAACAGTAAATAAGAAAATAAACCCAAGGGCCCATAAAAGTGGGGTCTCTCACTTAATTGATCCTCCGTGGAGGGTGGCCAACCAGCTAAAGACTTTTACTCCTGTAGGAATGGCAATAATTATAGTGGCGGATGTAAAATATGCTCGTGTGTCAACGTCTATTCCTACTGTAAACATATGGTGAGCTCACACGATAAATCCTAGTAAACCAATGGCTATTATAGCTCATACTATTCCTATATAACCAAAGGGCTCTTTTTTACCAGAATAATAGGCAACGATATGTGAGATTATTCCGAATCCTGGTAAAATTAAAATATAAACCTCTGGGTGCCCGAAAAATCAGAATAAGTGTTGATAAAGAATAGGGTCCCCCCCTCCGGCAGGGTCAAAAAAGGTTGTGTTTAAATTACGGTCAGTAAGTAGTATGGTGATGCCGGCTGCAAGAACTGGTAAGGAAAGAAGAAGAAGGACGGCTGTTACTAAAACAGATCATACAAAGAGGGGGGTCTGATATTGTGAGATGGCTGGGGGTTTTATATTAATAATAGTTGTGATAAAGTTAATAGCCCCTAGAATTGAGGATACGCCTGCTAAGTGTAAGGAAAAGATGGTTAAATCCACTGAGGCCCCTGCGTGGGCAAGGTTTCCTGCAAGAGGGGGGTAGACTGTTCAGCCTGTCCCAGCGCCTGCTTCAATTCCAGAGGAAGCTAAAAGTAGTAAGAAAGATGGGGGAAGGAGTCAAAAACTTATATTATTCATTCGGGGAAATGCTATATCAGGGGCTCCAATTATTAAAGGAATTAACCAGTTTCCAAACCCTCCAATTATAATTGGTATTACTATAAAGAAAATTATTACGAAGGCATGTGCTGTAACAATTACATTATAAATTTGGTCATCCCCTAGGAGGGCTCCAGGCTGGCTTAATTCTGCTCGAATAAGAAGGCTTAGGGCTGTTCCCACTATACCAGCTCAAGCACCAAATAGAAGATATAGGGTGCCAATGTCTTTGTGGTTGGTCGAGAAAAATCAACGTGTGATTGCCACAGGTAAAGTGGCTGAGATAAGCGGTGGATTGTAGCCCCATAGACAGAGGTTTAAACCCTCTCTTCACCAAGCCCTGGGGTGTAATCACGTAAGATTGCAAATCTTAAGAAGCAGATAAGTCGTCTGCCGGGGCTTCCCCGCCTGGCTCGCCTTAGGGGCGGGGAAGGTAGACGGATGCTCGCTGGTTAGGGCGTTTAGCTGTTAACTAATTTTTTGTAGGATCGAGGCCTTCCCGTCTAGTAAGGCTTTAGCTTAATTAAAGTGTCTGCTTTGCATGCAGGAGATGTGGGGTAAAATCTCGCAAGTCTTATCAGGGGCTGGGAGGTTTTCTCTCCCGATTAGGGCTTTGAAGGCCCTTGGTTTATTATGCTATCCTAAGCCTCTAATTAAGGGGTTAATAAAGCCACCACCGCTGGGGCTATTGGTAGAAAAGAAATGGCTGCCGTTGCCAGGATAGCTAGGGGTGAAAAGGTTTGTAAGGGTTGGAGGCGTCAAGGTGTTGACCCATTTAAGTTATTGGGGGATATTGTAAGAGCTGCGGCATATGATAATCGTAGGTAGAAGTATAGACTGAGAAGGGCTGCTAGTGCGGCAAATGTGGCTGTGGGGGATAATTGTTGCTTGGTTAGTTCTTGAAGGATTAATCATTTTGGCATAAAACCTGTTAAGGGAGGGAGTCCTCCCAGGGATAGAAGGAGGAGGGGTGTTAGAGCAGCCAGGGTTGGAACCTTCGTTCAAGAGATGGCCAAAGAGTTAACATTGGTAGAATTGTTTGTTTTAAACACAAGAAATGTTGAGGATGTAATAATAATATATGTAAGTAAGGGTAGTAAGGTAAGTGTAGTATCAAATTGGATAATTAAAGCCATCCACCCAAGATGAGTGATGGAAGAATAGGCCATAATTTTTCGGAGTTGAGTTTGGTTAAGGCCCCCTCAGCCTCCTATAAAAATGGATAGTACTCCGAGGCCAGTAATTACGACTAGGTCGCCAGTCTGAATTTGAACAAGTAGAGCAAATGGGGCTAGTTTCTGTCATGTTAATAAAATTAAACCTGTAGTTAAGTTTAACCCTTGTATTACTTCAGGTACTCATGAGTGGAGGGGGGCTAATCCAAGTTTAAGGGCTAAAGCTAAAATAACTATAGTAGTGGCCAAGGGGTGAGATATATGTTGAATATCTCACTGTCCAGTTATCCAGGCATTAGTGGTGCTAGCAAAAAGGATTATTGCGGCTGCAGTGGCTTGGGTAAGAAAATATTTAGTGGTTGCTTCAACTGATCGGGGGTGGTGGTGTTGGGATATAAGTGGGATGATGGCCAAGGTATTTATTTCAAGCCCTATTCAGGCTAGTAATCAGTGGGTACTTATAAATGTAATGGTGGTCCCTAGGCCCAGACCAAAGAGTAAGGTAAAAAGAATGTAAGGGTTCATTAGTGAAGGAAGGATTTTAACCAACATGTTCGGGGTATGGGCCCGAGAGCTTAATTTTAGCTGACCTCACTAGAAAGTGGTGTAGAGGAAGCACAAAGAGTTTTGATCTCTTAGGCATGGGTTCAAGCCCCCTTTTTCTAAGGAGTTGGAGGGATTTTAACCCTCATAATTCACTCTATCAAAGTGGCCCTATATTCAGGCACAATTCCTGGTGTTATAGATATGGAGGGAGTCCTGCAAATGCGATTGGGGTGGCCAGGTGTCAAATTACGAGTGCCAGTGTTAAGGGGAGAAAGTTTTTTCACACAAGATGTATAAGCTGGTCATATCGGAATCGAGGGTAGGATGCTCGTACTCATAAAAAAACAATTGAGAGGAGGGCGGCTTTAGTTATTAGGTTAATTGATGTGATTTCAGGTATTGTTGGGATGTGGGAGGCTCCTAGAAATAGGATGGCTGAAAGCGTATTTATAAGTAAAATATTAGCGTACTCTGCGAGGAAAAAAAGGGCGAAGGGTCCTCCGGCATATTCTACGTTAAACCCTGAAACTAATTCTGATTCACCCTCGGTTAGGTCAAACGGGGCTCGATTAGTTTCTGCTAGTGTTGAAATATACCACATTGCGGCTAGAGGCCACATTGGGATAACAAGCCATACGCTTTCTTGTGCAACGTTAAAGTTCTGCAAGGTGAAGCCTCCTGTAAAGATAACAGCGTTGAGGAGAATTAGTCCTAGACTAACCTCATAAGAAATGGTTTGGGCCACGGCCCGTAGGGCCCCAATTAAGGCATACTTTGAGTTGGATGCTCATCCTGAGCCTAGGATGGAATACACGCTTAGGCTTGATAGGGCGATGATGTATAAAATTCCTAGATTTAAGTCGGCGACAGGATAAGGGATAGAGAGGGGGGCTCAAAGAGTTAAGGCAATGGTTAATGCTATAATAGGGGTGACAAGAAATAGAATGGGGGAGGCGGCTGAGGGTCGTACGGGCTCTTTAATAAAAAGCTTTACACCGTCCGCGATGGGTTGTAGAAGGCCGTAAGGGCCTACAATATTTGGCCCTTTCCGTAGTTGTATATATCCTAAAACTTTTCGTTCAATTAGGGTTAGGAATGCTACCGCTAGAAGTACCGGGATAATAAAGGATAAAGGGTTTAAAATATTAATAATGAGGGCTAAGGTCATAGTTAAGGAGAGGATTTGAACCTCTATTCGAAGAGTTTAGGTCTTTTGCAATGGCCGGGCTCTGCCACCTTAACACGCCGTTCTTTTAGGCCAGAGGGTATGCCCTCTGGCCTATTTAAGTTGTTTTCACTAGGTAGGGGTGAGGCTTACTTAAAGCAGGGGCCCCCTCTTTCCGGTCCTTTCGTACTAGGAAAGATCATACCATAGATAGAAACTGACCTGGATTACTCCGGTCTGAACTCAGATCACGTAGGACTTTAATCGTTGAACAAACGAACCCTTAATAGCGGCTGCACCATTAGGATGTCCTGATCCAACATCGAGGTCGTAAACCCCCTTGTCGATATGGGCTCTGGAAGGGGATTGCGCTGTTATCCCTAGGGTAACTCGGTTCGTTGATCGGTATTTCCGGATCATTTTGGTCAGAGGTTCTGTTACTTAGAGTGGTGACTCTTGGTTTTGGGAGAGGTTCTCTCAATCCACATGGGGGTTATTTATTTCCCCGCGGTCGCCCCAACCAAAGACATTCAAGCAGGGGGCAAAAAATATAACTTTTTATTTGAAGTTACTTTATATGGACTACTATTTTGTCTTAAGCTCCATAGGGTCTTCTCGTCTTATGTTTTTATCCCCGCTTCTGCACGGGGAGATCAATTTCATTGACTGGGAAAAGGAGACAGCTAAGCCTTCGTTATACCATTCATACAGGTCTTCATTTAAAAGACAAGTGATTGCGCTACCTTTGCACGGTCAAAATACCGCGGCCGTTAAACATATGTCACACGTTAAACATATGTCACAGGGCAGGTGGGACCTCTTATTTTTATTTTACAAGAGGCGATGTTTTTGGTAAACAGGCGGGGCTTGCGTTTGCCGAGTTCCTTCTTTTCCTTTTAGTCTTTCCTTGTAAGCACTCCGGTGTGGGGGTAACGGCCAAAGTGTTGAACGTTCTTCTAGTGTTTTGTTTAGTGTTCACTACCCTCTACTAATTGGGGCCGATTAATGGTCGGTGGGGGGTCCGTTCTGATGTACGCGTGTGCTAGGAGAAGGTTTAATTTTCCTTCTTATTACTCATATTAGCATAGTCTCTCCTATGGTTGCATAGGAGGTCCTAGTGGGGTTAGGGGGGTGGGATAAATAATCAGTATATTAGGTCGGGCATGTGCTTGAGCTTTAACGCTATCTTTTAAGGTGGCTGCTTTTAGGCCCACTGAGGTACGTACCTTTATATATATGATCCTTAGCCTCCTGTTAAAGTTGTGTCTTATTTCAAAGGAGCTGTACCTCCTTTGATTAACTCCCTTAATTTACTGTAGCCCGAATAGAACTAAGATAGGGTTGGTGTGGTAAGTTAAGGGGCTGAACTTCTATCCACTTCTTAGGAAACCAGCTATTACTGGGCTCGGTAGGTCTGTCACCTCTACTCAAAGCTCTTCCCACTCTTTTGCAACAGAGACGGGTTTGCCCTAAAATAGGCTGTCTTGAAGTAGCTCGCTCCAGTTTCGGGATACCAAACTAAAGGGCTCTTCGCTTGGGTGTGCTAGCTAATTCATGATGCAAAAGGTACGAGTTTTAATCTCTGCTTTTTAAGGCTTAAATGATTTATTTCATTTCTCTTTCAGCTTTCCCTTGCGGTACTAATTCTATTGCTCGCTGGTCTCCGTTCGGTCGCCCGTACTAAGAGGGTAAAATGATTTATTTCTTGGTTTAGTTTATTTTAGGTTAATTATGGGGGGGGATTACTCATGGTTTGGTGGCTAGCTGTTTGGTGTCAGAATAACCCGACTTGCACGGGTGGCTCCTCAGTGTAAGGGGGGCGCTTTTCTACCTTAGCTATATTCTGATTTTTCCAAGTACACCTTCCGGTACACTTACCATGTTACGACTTGCCTCCCCTTAAAGGGTTATAACTAATTAATTATCGTTTAGGTGGGTTTGGGGAGAGTGACGGGCGGTGTGTGCGCGCTTTAGGGCCTGTTTCAGTTGGACTCTCTACTTCCTACTTACTGCTAAATCCTCCTTTAGGTGTAAGTTTCATTACATCTTTCGTATTCCCTGTGATAGGGAATGTAGCCCATTTCTTTCCCTCCCATATGCTACACCTTGACCTGACGTTTCGGATTTTATCAATTCTGCTTACTATTTTACCTTCACAGGGTAAGCTGACGACGGCGGTATATAGGCGGGGAAAACAAGGGGGGGTGAGGTTGAACGGGGATTATCGGTTCTAGAACAGGCTCCTCTAGATGGGTTTAAAGCACCGCCAAGTCCTTTGGGTTTTAAGCTGCTGCTCGTAGTTCCCAGGCGGACAGCTGAGTGTACTGCTATCAATGTTTAGGGCTAGGCATAGTGGGGTATCTAATCCCAGTTTGTGCCGTAGCTTTCGTGGGTTCAGGGGGGGGGGGTAAAGCCACTTTCGTGGTGGTTACTCATTCCTCCGGGTGCGTATAACAGCCTTGGGGGTGTTTTGCTTTAGTTTTAATGTGCCCTAACCACTCTTTACGCCGATATCTATCAACTTGGGCCTCTCGTATAACCGCGGTAGCTGGCACGAGTTTTACCGGCCCTTGTTTACTTTAACTAAGTCAAGTTTTCACTTATGGCTTAATGTTTATCACTGCTGAGCTCCCTTAAGGGTGTGGCTGAGCAAGGTGTCTTGGGCTGCGATAACGCGTGCCTGATACCAGCTCCTTGATCCCGAGCGGGGGGATGAGGGCATTCTCACGGGGGTGCGGAGACTTGCATGTGTAAGTTTGGTTAGAGCTGATAGTAAAGCCAGGACCAAGCTTTTGTGCTTGCGGAACTTTTTATGGTTCATCCTAACATTTTCAGTGTCATGCTTTAATTTAAGCTACGTTAGC